GATAATAACGAATAGAAAGGAATTAATGACTTGGACTGGGTATTAACGGTCAATCTCCGGTAGAAGGTTCCGTCGGAACAATTATTTATTTCAGGTACCTCTTAAATAAAAAAAAAAAGAGAGAAAATGTGGGGAGAAATGACAAGAAGATATTGGAACATGAATTTTGAAGAGATGATGAAAGCAGGAGTTCATTTTGGCCATGGTACTAGGAAATGGAACCCTAGAATGGCACCTTACATCTCTTCAAAGCGTAAAGGTATTCATATTACAAATCTTACTCGAACTGCTCGTTTTTTGTCAGAAGCCTGTGATTTAGTTTTTGATGCAGCAAGTATAGGAAAACACTTCTTAATAGTTGGTACCAAAAATAAAGCAGCCAATTCAGTAGCATCAGCTGCAATAAGGGCTCGGTGTCATTATGTTAATAAAAAATGGCTCGGTGGTATGTTAACGAATTGGTCCACTACAGAAATGAGACTTCATAGGTTCAGGAACTTGAGATCGGAACAAAATACGGGGAAATTCAACTGTCTCCCGAAAAGAGATGTAGCAATGTTGAAGAGGCAATTATCTCACTTGCAAACCTATCTGGGCGGGATCAAATATATGACGGGGTTACCCGATATTGTAATCATCGTTGATCAGCAAGAAGAATATACGGCTCTTCGAGAATGTCTCACTTTGGGGATTCCAACAATTTGTTTAATCGATACAAATTGTGACCCGGATCTCGCAAATATTCCGATTCCAGCGAACGATGACGCTATAGCTTCAATCCGATTGATTCTTAACAAATTAGTATCCGCAATTTGTGAGGGCGGTTCTAGCTATATAAGAAATTGTTGATTAATAATAGGATAAGTCAATGACTTTGGAAACTCCATAAATTGATTGAATCGGTTACTATCCCTGAGTCTCAAAAAAGAGATCAAAATCACTGGGGATATTATGTGATCACTTGGGATCCGAAATATACGATTGATTCAAAGTAGACGAGTTGAGAAAGAGATACGAGATGGCTGAATCAAAATAATTCCTTTTTAAGTTCTATTTATGTCAGAGGGCAATATGAATGTTTTACCCTGTTCCATCAACTCACTAAAAGTGTTATACGATATATCCGATGTGGAAGTAGGCCAACATTTTTATTGGCAAATAGGGGGTTTCCAAGTCCATGCCCAAGTACTTATCACTTCTTGGGTTGTAATTGCTATCTTATTAGGTTCAGCCACTATAGCTGTTCGGAATCCACAAACCATTCCAACCGACGGTCAGAATTTCTTCGAATATGTCCTCGAATTCATTCGAGACTTGAGCAAAACTCAGATTGGAGAAGAATATGGTCCTTGGGTTCCCTTTATTGGAACTATGTTCCTATTTATTTTTGTTTCTAACTGGTCAGGTGCCCTTTTACCCCGGAAAATCATACAGTTACCGCATGGAGAGTTAGCTGCACCCACGAATGATATAAATACTACTGTTGCTTTAGCTTTACCTACGTCAGTGGCATATTTCTATGCGGGTCTTACCAAAAAAGGATTGGGTTATTTCGGTAAATACATTCAACCAACTCCAATACTTTTACCAATTAACATCCTAGAAGATTTCACAAAACCCTTATCACTTAGTTTTCGACTTTTCGGGAATATATTAGCGGATGAATTAGTAGTTGTTGTTCTTGTTTCTTTAGTACCTTCGGTGGTTCCTATACCTGTCATGTTCCTTGGATTATTCACAAGCGGGATTCAGGCTCTTATTTTTGCAACTTTAGCCGCAGCTTATATAGGTGAATCCATGGAGGGTCATCATTGACTAGCTTCCGAAATGGTCTTAAAAAAAAGCTTATCCCAACTCATACCGGTATATACGATCTAGAATAGGAGCAAAAAAAAAAATGTATGATATTAGAGAATTAAAAAAAAGTAAGGGGGGTTGAGCTGGGTATATGTAAGGGCTCTAAGCCAATCCCTGTATATGTTTCGAAGAATGATTCTAGAATCCGGTTCAATAGAAGATACGGATGGTTTACGTTATTAAAGAAACAATGTATATGTGATATTAGATATTCACTAGTTATATATGGGCTATCCATATATATTATTTCCCATCCCACTGAATTTAGACGGATTCCAATGCAAGCCCTTCCGTTTTATCTGTGACTGTGGATTGAATGAATAAACAAATGAAGTCAAGCATGCATATAGAAGAGAAAGAGCGAAGAATTGAAAGAATGGAATGGTTCGGAACAAAGAAATGGAAGAATTGGAACCATATAGATTTACAAAGACTCCACGGATAGGAACTAAAAACGAGATATCGAAGTAGCTCTGATGATTCAGTAATATTATTATTTCAATTCAGAGTTCTTAGTTCTTTTTTTTTTTCGGATAGATCTTAAGTGATGGAATAATGAAGTAATAATTCATCGGTTGATTGTATCATTAACCATTTCTTTTTTTTGGTGCGAGGAACTTAATATGAATCCATTGATTTCTGC